TAATGGTAAGGAGCATTTACCTATTTATATAACAGATCGTATGGTAGGTCACAAATTGGGAGAATTTGTACCTACTTTAAATTTCCGAGGACATGCAAAAAGTGATAATAAATCTCGTCGTTAATCTCATCTTAAATAAATCTGGATAGATACTTATGATTCATTAGTAGGAGAGAAACCTTATGTCAAATTTTTTAAATAGGATACTAAACAGGAAAAAAACGGAAGACTACCCTCCTCTGCGTCCGCTAGGTAGCATACGGAAGAAAAAAACGGAAGTATACGCGTTAGGTCGACATATATCTATATCTGCAGACAAAGCAAGAAGAGTAATTGATCAAATTCGCGGACGTTCCTATGAGGAAACACTTATGATACTAGAACTCATGCCCTATAGAGCATGTTATCCAATTTTTAAATTGGTTTATTCTGCAGCAACAAATGCTGGTTCCATTCTGGGTTCCGACGAAGCCAATTTAATAATTAGTAAAGCTGAGGTTAACGAAGGTACTACCGCGAAGAAATTCAAACCTCGAGCTCGAGGACGTAGCTATGCGATAAAAAGAACTACCTGCCATATAACTATTGTAGTGAAAGATATATCTTTAGATGAATATGAATTTGTATCACTATATTCGTTAAAAAAACCTAGATGGAAAAAGACAACTATGGTATATCACGATATGTATAGTAATGGGGTAGTATGGGACAAAAAATAAATCCACTTGGTTTCAGACTTGGTACAACCCAAAGTCATCATTCTCTTTGGTTTGCACAACCAAAAAATTATTCTGAGGGTCTACAAGAAGATCAAAAAATAAGAGATTTTATAAAAAATTATGTACAAAAAAATATGAGAATATCCTCCGGCGCCGAGGGAATTGCACGTATAGAGATTCAAAAAAGAATCGATTTGATCCAGGTCATAATCTTTATGGGATTCCCAAAGTTATTAATCGAAAGTAAACCGCAAGGAATCGAAGAATTACAGATGAATCTACAAAAAGAATTTCATTATGTGAACCGAAAACTTAACATTGCTATCACAAGAATTGCAAAACCTTACGGAAATCCTAATATTCTTGCGGAATTTATAGCCGGACAATTAAAGAATAGAGTTTCATTTCGAAAAGCAATGAAAAAGGCTATTGAATTAACTGAACAAGCAGATACAAAAGGAATTCAAGTACAAATTGCAGGTCGTATCGACGGAAAAGAAATTGCACGTGTCGAATGGATCAGAGAGGGTAGAGTTCCCCTACAAACTATTCGAGCTAAAATTGATTATTGTTGCTATACAGTTCGGACTATCTATGGGGTATTAGGCATCAAAATTTGGATTTTTATAGACAAGGAAGAAGAATAAGAAAACTTTAATTCTTTTTCTGGCCAATCAACGCAAGCAATTCTAATTCTTAATTCTATAGGGTTGAATAAAAATTCAATTGAACTTTTCATATAATTGCTATGCTTAGTGTGTGACTCGTTGGTTTTTTTAGGGTTAGGATTAAAAAAAGACCAGCCCGGTAGTATGAAAACCAACTCATCACCTCGTATTATCTGGATCTAAAGAACCAGTCAAGATATGAGAAATCGATCATATCTTTGTAGCAACTGAATTTTTTTTGAATAAACTTGAATTCTAAGTTGAAAGCAAAATACAGAAGAAAGGTGTGGATAAATGGAAGGATGAGAGAAAGAAAGAAAAAGAATATCTATGATATAGAATTCCAATATGTAAGGTCTATGAGTCATCTCATAAAAGACAGTGTAATAAAGCATCAATACTAATTGATTCATCCATAATGAAACATTAAATGAATCCTTCTTATAGTTATAGAAGAAAAAAATCAAGAGCTTCGAGCCAATAAAGACTAAGAAGGTTGACTCAAGAATAAATTAGATTATGAGCTCCGTTGTAGAATTCTGACCTAACCATTAAATACGAAGCGGTGGGAACGATGTAACCTGTGAATGCAAAAGATTTTATTGAACAAATGAATCTTACTGATTCACTAGTCGGGATGGCGAAATGAACCGGAAATCAATTCATCTATTCTGAGAAGTCATGAGCAAGTGCTACGACTGAAATAGAGATTGCAAGAGTAAATATTCGCCCGCGAAAACTTTCTTTTTTTTTGTCCTTTATCCAAAAAAAAAAGAAAGATTTATTAGCACATTAAAAACATTTTTTTTTATAAAAATGTTCTAATATCTACTAATATCTTATCTATTCAAATTAATTGAAATTCAATTTTGAATCTTTTTAGTCGCGAGGAGCTGGATGAGAAGAAACTCTCACGTCCAGTTCTGTAGTAGAGATGGAATTCTGAAACAACCATCAACTATAACCCCAAAAGAACTAGATTCCGTAAACAACATAGAGGAAGAATGAAGGGAATATCTTATCGAGGTAATCATATTTGTTTCGGTAAATATGCTCTTCAGGCACTTGAACCTGCTTGGATCACATCTAGACAAATCGAAGCAGGTCGACGAGCAATGACACGAAATGCACGCCGTGGTGGAAAAATATGGGTCCGTATATTTCCAGACAAACCAGTTACAGTAAGACCTGCTGAAACACGTATGGGTTCGGGGAAAGGATCCCCTGAATATTGGGTAGCTGTTGTTAAACCGGGGCGAATACTATATGAAATGGGTGGAGTAACCGAAAATATAGCTAGAAGGGCTATTTTAATAGCAGCATCTAAAATGCCTATACGAACTCAATTTATTATTTCGGGATAAAAATGTAGAACCGACAGAGATGAATCTTAGGGATGAAACAAAAACGCAGGTTTCTTTTTTTGGACAAACAATATTTCTTTTATTTTCTTCATCCTTTGCATTGGAAGAATAAACAAAAAATTTGATATGATTCAACCTCAGACCCATTTAAATGTAGCGGATAACAGCGGGGCTCGAGAATTGATGTGTATTCGAATCATAGGAGCTAGTAATCGTCGATATGCTCATATTGGTGACGTTATTGTTGCTGTGATTAAAGAAGCAGTACCAAATATGCCCTTAGAAAAATCAGAAGTAGTGAGAGCTGTAATTGTTCGTACCTGTAAAGAACTAAAACGTGACAGCGGTATGATAATACGATATGATGACAATGCTGCAGTTGTGATTGATCAAGAAGGAAATCCAAAAGGAACTCGAATTTTTGGGGCAATCCCCCGTGAATTGAGACAATTGAATTTTACTAAAATAGTTTCATTAGCTCCCGAGGTATTATAAAATAAAATGAGATCGTGATATCTTTGGGGTATTTGAAAGAAATAGATTAAGAACTAGATTAATTCGTAGATTGTGTCTCACGCATATACCTTGCAAAATTCCTATTCATAAATCAATAAAAAAAAAAAAAAAACATGTTGATTATATCCAATTTTGAGACACCAATAATTTTAGTTCATCATGGGTAGAGACACTATTGCTGAGATAATAACCTCTATACGAAATGCTGATATGGATAGAAAAAGAGTTGTTCGCATAGCATCTACTAATATTACCGAAAATATTGTTAAAATACTTTTCCGAGAGGGTTTTATCGAAAACGTCAGAAAACATCGAGAAAAAAACAAATATTTTTTGGTTTTAACCCTTCGACATAGAAGGAATGGGAAAAGACCCTATAAAAATTTTTTAAATTTAAAACGGATCAGTAGACCCGGTTTACGAATCTATTCTAACTCTCAACGAATTCCTAGAATTTTAGGTGGGATGGGAATTGTAATTCTTTCTACTTCTCGGGGTATAATGACAGACCGGGAGGCTCGACTAGAACGAATCGGTGGAGAAATTTTGTGTTATATATGGTAATCCATTTAATATCCAAATGGGATCCGAAACCTCTTCCTATTTGTAAAAAAAAAAAGAAAGGGGGTGAGTTGTCTAATATCGTCTTTCCTCCATTAATTGATACTTCAGGGGGGCTTTACCTGAAATGAAAGAACAAAAATGGATTCATGAAGGTTTAATTACTGAATCGCTTCCCAATGGCATGTTCCGAGTTCGGTTAGATAATGAAGATCTGATTCTAGGTTACGTTTCAGGAAAGATCCGACGTAGTTTTATACGGATACTGCCAGGAGATAAAGTCAAAATTGAAGTAAGTCGTTATGATTCAACCAGAGGACGTATAATTTATCGACTCCGAAACAAGGATTCGAAAGATTAGGTCATTTTTATTCGATACGATTCGAGATGCAAAATTTCAAGAAACTTATTTTCTACCAAAAAAGAATTAAGATAAGGAATGACAAATATGAAAATAAGAGCTTCCGTTCGAAAAATTTGTGAAAAATGTCGACTAATCCGTAGGCGGGGGCGCATTATAGTAATTTGTTCCAACCCGAGACATAAACAAAGACAAGGATAATCAGACCCGCTAAAGGGCTCAATGTACAAATAAGAAATCTGTTTTGACATAAAATGGATATATCCATATATTTCTGACTCATATTTATGAGATGATACAATATGGCAAAAGCTATACCGAGAACTGGTTCACGTAGGAATGTACGTATTGGTTCACGTAAGAGTGCACGTAGAATACCAAAGGGAGTTATTCATGTTCAAGCAAGTTTCAATAATACCATAGTCACAGTTACAGATGTGCGGGGGCGGGTGGTTTCCTGGTCCTCGGCCGGTACTTGTGGATTCAAGGGTACGAGAAGAGGGACACCCTTTGCCGCTCAAACTGCCGCAGCAAATGCTATTCGTACAGTAGTCGATCAAGGTATGCAACGAGCCGAAGTCATGATAAAAGGTCCCGGTCTCGGAAGAGACGCAGCATTACGAGCTATTCGTAGAAGTGGTATACTATTAACTTTCGTACGGGATGTAACCCCTATGCCACATAATGGCTGTAGACCTCCGAAAAAAAGACGTGTGTAGAAAGTGAAGAAATTTCAATAGAAACAAGAGAAATAAATAATTCAATCAAAAAAAAATAATATTACTATGGTTCGAGAGAAAGTAAGAGTATC